CTCGTGGATTTTCATAACCCTGCTGCGCAAAAATGGGATATGCATTTGAAATAGATGCCCAAGTTATTACATATATCATGATCGATACAGAAATGACTCGGGTCATCTGTTCCTTTACCCAAGATAAAGTATTTCTATTGTGCATGGTCCAATCATTGATCCAGGAATTTCTACAATAAATTAGAAAGGTAGCTAGCTAGTGGAGTTCCCTATCTATGAGTCTGCTATTGTACTGGAATAGTTGTACTGGAATATAGGACGAATACCTCGGAGTATAAAGAATAAGTAAGATTGAAAATATCTTCTTTATTCATGAAGAAAGATTCTGAATTGATTGATATCGGGAGATCAAATGAGTTCTTCATTCATTCATTGAATGATAAATGACTACAAGTGAGGGAGATACACGATTTAAATAATGGAAGATCCAATATTTCACAATTGTATCTAGAATAACCGGAAAAGTGGAAACAAGACCGGACATAATTTGATCGTTATGAGCCAATCCAAAATCGTTGTAGATCAAATCAATCATAAGTTCCCAACCATGGGTCGAGTGAAATCCGATCCATAAATCAGTAACTAAAAGAATCGAAAAAGCTTTTATTGTGTCACTTAAGTTATATAGGAATTCTTGAATCCAAGAATTCAGAATGACAAGTTCTTCATTACTCAGAATAAAATAACCACTTAAAATAGCGAAAGATATTATATTTGTCGAGAAATGCAAAACGATATGGAGATTATATTTATTGTGTGTTTTGACCAGTTGTATTGTTTCCTCGTGTATCCCTATACGAAGTTTTTGTATATGTGTTTCTGAGTACCCCTTTATCATTTCGTCCAACAGAGAAAGTTCTTCTAATTCTATGAATCTTTCTAGAACATTTTTCTCTTGAATATAAGTCAAAAAAATCTCAGATTGCCGGGTATTCCACCAATTCGTAACCAAAGGTTCCAGACTTTTCTCAAATGAGAAAGAAACCCACCAGGGTAAAAATACTATAGCTATAATATAGGGGAGGGAGGTCAATGCTTTCTTTTTTTTCATTTTTCATCTGCGAATTGTTAATGAACCTGCTTCATTCGCCAATTCTATCTAATATTTTTTATTTTTCTGAAGCACAAATTCTATAACAAACTAAAGTATCGAACCTATGAATCTATTCCCATTTTTGCGTAAAAATGGAGTCCTTGGGTTTAGATCTAGATTTAGAAAGAATATAGAAATAGAAAAGGTCCCTTTTCTTTTCGGATGAAAAAAAAAACAACAAGCAAATATAATTCCAAGAGATGTCTCAATTAGGTAAACTTGAACTAATGGAATCTTCATTTGTTCCTTTCGATGAATACTCGAAAACCCTACTGGAAATAACGAATCTTATTCGGATTTCGGAACAAAAAACGAGCCCCCCCCCACACACAGACACAGATAAATTCATTATTGCGAAATGTTTCACCGTCTAACCAAAGTCCAGGATATAGTGTATCAATTCAGAATCTTGGGCGTAAAAGAGTAAATTCCATATTACGAACTAAATGAGACGTTCGGATATATTTGATGAATGCATACTTATATTAGATGATTAGACGTTTTATTTACTAGGTTTTATTTACTAGTCTAGTATAATTATACTGGAATTGAGCTCCATACGCACACAAAAATGGTTTTGATATACAAAAAATTTCTTTTGATTATAGTTCCGTTATTCCATATATTTTATCCCTATTTTCTATGTGTATCTGAGCTACTCGATACGGAAGGGGGAAGTTCAATCTAATATGTTTTGTTTTGCTCGAATGAGTATTCTGAAGAAACTTCAGTTGTATTAAAAAGAAAGAAGAAAGTTCCTTCCCTCATGCTGAGAAAAATGCATTCTTCAGTTTATTTCAAAATACTTCAATCGGTACTCGCAAGAAATAAGCGAATTCGGCGGCTTTTTGTTCAATTTCTCGTGGAGTCAAATTCTTATCAGTATGGGTTAAAGGAATGGATCCTTGGCCTCTTATTTCCATATAAAGGACACGGCGGGGATAAAGACCCTCTTTAACCTCCATTCTGATAGATTGGATATCTTTCATAAAGAAACGGAGGAAAATGCGACGATTTATTCCAGGAAATCCCCAACGAAAAATACACACTATTCCTTTTTTTCTATCAAATTGGTCATAACCACTGCCCACATTCCACGAAATTGTGCACCATAAATAGGAGCTGATGAATAAACCTGCGATCCCATAGAAGGACATCACGATCCCTTGTGGGAAAAAAACGATTTGCTGAGATGGAAATACGGATATTAGATTTCTACCAAGATAACTGGAAGTTCCAACCACTACAAATCCTAATGAACCTAAAAAAAGGATACAGGCCCAACAAAAATTACTTATTTTTCTAGACCCCGTTATAAGTTCTATCCATATATGTTCTGATCGCCAGTTCATACTATACTAAATCCAGTTGCATTCGATTGGAATTGAGAGAATAACCCAAATGAATTTGACTTTATTCCTCTTGATCCCGAAGTAACTCTCATCAACTAGCACCATTTAGACGGGAATCGTTCGGAATAATTGGTTAGATACAGTTACTTTCTATTTAAAATATTCTCCGATCTATTTGATATTTGAAACCAGCCATACCCGCATAGACGCGCATTTATGCAGATATTATGTATCTGTATGCATAAGAGTTCTTTTATTTGTGTTCGTAAAATTCGTAAAAAGCCACACGTTGTACTACATTACACTAAATAAATATTTGTATTATGATCCAGTGTTAAAGTTAAAAAAAAAATGGATGACGGTCCCATCGAATCTAGACAATCTTATTTTTTTGGACATAAAGAAATAAAGAAGCCATTGCAATTGCCGGAAATACTAGGCCTACAGCAGGCACAAAAATAGAGGGTAAGTTAAGATCTGTCATAGAATGGGTGCCCCGATATAAATTGAATATTTGTACCTATTATAAAGATATCTTATGATGAGTATATCTATTATAAATATAAATAATAGATAGTAGTTAATAAGTGCAAGGAATGTAGAACTAAATTAAAGTGTACCCCCCTTTTTTATTTCTACATGAATATGTATGATAATCCACTTGAATTTTTTCTTCTTCCCCCATCCTTATCTTCTTTCTAATACATAAGGAGTTTTTTTCTTAAAGAATTTTTTATGAGTTCGCGACTTTAAGTAATCTGATCCAACAAAGGGATTTTTCCATAGTAAAAAGTGGGGTTCTCGGTAGATATAGAAATAACTTGATTTCTATTCTATATGTTTTCTGTATTTCGATATTGGATATGTTAGTTATATTATATAACTATATCATAGTTATATTTCATTATCATTATTTCATTCATTCTTGTTATATATTTCAATTTAATTATTGTCTATATTAATATGTAAAAGTAAAAAAGTCGGAGAAAATTCTTTTGATTTTCTTTTCCCCAATTCTTCGAAAGGAAAATGCACTCTTCTATTCGGTCAATGGGGAGTTCCCTATTACTAAATCATGAATAGAGGTAGGATAAAAAATGGATCTGGAGGAAAAGAGAAAGATAAATCTCCGAAACTTCTGACTCGTACTACAATACAAGTAGAACTTAATGTCATCAAAGAAAACACTATTCTTAGTAAGTTTTTTTGATTACGATGAACAAAATAGAAATACTTGTTCGCTACAAATAATTGAATGTAGTGCTATACTTTAGTTTGCATTTGTTGAATTTGCACTCAAAGGAAAGAAACCGTGAAGTTGAAATAACTCACTCAGAACACCTTTTAAAAGATTACGTGGTACGATTGGATCGAATAAGCCCTTTTGGAATGAATACTCAGCCGCTTGTGAACCCTCGGGTACTGTCTTATTTAATGTTTGTTCAATTACTCTTTTACCCGCAAATGCAATGTGGGCGTTTGGTTCAGCAATAATAACATCTCCCAACATACCGAAACTGGCTGTTACTCCACCGGTTGTAGGAGATGTAAGAATTGATACATAGAATAACTTTTCAGTTAACTGATAATCATATGAAGCAGAAGATATTTTCGCCATTTGCATCAAGCTCAAACTTCCTTCTTGCATGCGTGCTCCCCCCGAAGCACACACAATAATGACAGGCAGAGATCGATTAGTAGCATACTCGATCAAACGGGTAATTTTCTCGCCGACCGCAGATCCCATACTACCTCCCATGAACTGAAAATCCATAACCCCGATTGCTATCGGAATGCCATTTAATTGACCTACGCCTGTTTGAACAGCTTCAGTTAAACCTGTCTTTCTTTGATACGAATCGATACGATCTCTATAAGGCTCTTCCTCTGAATGAAATTCAATGGGGTCCATAGAAACGATATCTTCATCCATAGGATCCCAAGTGCCCGGATCAATCGAAAGTTCGATTCTATCTGAACTACTCATTTTCAAATGATATCCACACTGTTCACAAATATTCATTTTTGACTTAAAAAATTTTTTATAGTTTAATCCATAACAATTTTCGCATTGAACCCATAAATGTTTGTATTTTTTACTTATATCGATATCATTAGATCTTTCTTTTATATTGAAATCGTTTCCATTACTATTAGTATTTGTTTTTATAGTGGAACTCTCGCTTTCACTACCACTTACACTTTCAGTAGTACAAATAAACCGATAAATATAACTGTCACTGTAATTGCCGGCACCGCTCGAAATAGAACTATTAATACCGACTTCAAAACGAAGATAACTATCGACGCAACTATTAATGTGATTATTCCAACTAAATTGAGTATCAGTATCATACATGTAAGGATAATAGTAGTGATTGTGACCCTTAGACCCACTATTCAAATAATTAGAAAAAACACTTTCTAGTTCACTCAGAAAAGAACTATCATTGTCAATCTCAAAAATATGATTTTCAATATCAAAATATAGAGAATAACGGTTACCATTACTATCCCTAACTAAAAAAGTGTCATCAGAGATCAAACTCCAAATA